GGTGACAGCTACCGAGACATTAGACTCAGTAACAGACAAAGAAATAGAACTGGACGAGACCTTCCCCTTACAAGCTCAGATACTCACCAAGACGCACGACACCGACAGCAAGTACAAGGCCTGCCCTAATATTCTACAGCAATACAAAATCATGGATTCAAAAACAAGAGAGTTGGTCCACTAGTTCACACAATACCTCTGAAAGGACAAAAAGTATAAGCAGAAGAAATCCACGTTTAAGACTACAAATGACCAAACACCCTAGAGGGGGACTTCTCGTGCCTTTTGCCTATATCAAGTTGACACCATAGAAGAGGACTGAGTCAGTAGTTAAATGGCCCTTGTTCTGTTCCGCTAGGAGACCAAAAATGACTCCAAAGGGCAGGGTCGGCTTGGAGTGGAGCGAGACATACCATCGAATAGCAAGGGGGTAGCGACTACTTAAGTCTGGCAGAAGACCCTACTAGGACACACCTTCCTATAGCTTAGCCGATGACAATCCAGCGAGTTCTAATATGAGGAACTGCTTTGAAGGCTGGCGCTCTAACATTCCCAACGCCTGAAGAAGGAAACGACTATTCCCCCCCGAGTAGGTCAAGCAAAAGAATCACTCCATACACTCGCTTCTTTAAGAAGAAGAAAGACTCCCATCATCTCTTTACGCCACTTTAGAAGAAGGGAAGACGCGTAGATCTAAATCAGTACACAGGGATCTGTCCTCTGATTTTCCTTACTAATTTCATTGATAGCAGGGGCGCCTCCGCCTTTCACCTTCTTCCAGGGGACGAGCTTGCTCTTAAGTTGAATTCCTATAGTTTACGAGGAAAAGCACCTCCAACAGGCTAGGGCCATCTACCTACAGCTACCGGGCCTCCACTTCCATTCCATGGATGACGACTCCCCAGGGCTTCCACCTTACGCTCGAAGAAGACGAAAGGCCTTGCTATACCATCTCCAGCGATCCACCATTAGTAGGAACAGATGGCAGAGGTAAGCAGGAAAGCTACAGCACGATTCGTACGATCTATACCAAACAAAGGAATTGATAAAAAAACCACTTTCCAACTCTTTCGACGGGACGAGTAGGACCTTCCCTTGAACCTAATTCAACTGTTGGGACAAAAACCCTCACCTAAGCGACGAAAAAGACAGCTACCTTTCGACAGGGTTTAGTCCATACCCTTGAGCCAATCCAGCCAGCGCTCTTCTCTGCGGATGAAGGAGAAATGAAAGCTACGTCTACCATATATTGATGCTGGTCGGGCTCCTGCGATGCGACGAATCAAAGGAAAAGGAATAGCTTGGACGGCATTACACTAAGACATAGGAAGAACTAAGCCCATTTACTACTTCCTTTTGGGCGGAGCGCGCCACGACTTACTTACTCACGAAGTTCAAAATGAAAGGGGACGACCCCCCGCCTCAAGAAAAGGAAAGATACGACCTCTTAATACCAGTTCGGAATCTGAATAAGGAATCAAGCCGTCCATGCGAAATCTGACTAAAGAGAAGCACAGGGGAGACACCCTAGTAACACAGGCACCTCCAGAGCCCACATTCAAAGTCTCCTTCGAGAAATCGACGACCCAAGACACAAATCACCAAACACACATATTCATATGAGGAAGAGATCGCCCGTTTTCGATATAAAAACTTCAACAGCTGCGGGAGAACGCTTTCTATTAGACAAATAACCTTGGTCGACATAGAGACGTGACGGAACTCTCTCTTTACGCCTCTTCTCATTAAGGAATAACGACTTGGATGCGAACATTTCACAGTGAGACTATCTAAGCTATTTATGTTTAGGTGGGACGGTCAAAATCAGACCGATTTAACTAAAAAGAGCTTGTAAGAAAGGCTATCCCGTGCAATACCTCCGATTCAAAATCTTCTTTTTGCTTTGAGTTGGGACAACCAGCTTAAGTAGTTCCGGTGATAAGGGGTAAAAGGGGCATAGACCCACGTTATACTCTTTTCTACTGCTATAAGCTGTACTCTGAAATGGAAACCTCCTCCACCTATCAGCTCCTTCGCTTGTCCCTCATCCCTATGGTATAGTTCATCCAGGGATTTGAAGCCAGAGGAAGCACATTTCCTAGCCAGTGAAAGGCACCTTTGTATGAAACTTCTGCCTTCTTATTGGCCTCGTCCCTCTATCTTGGCTGGGTTATCCTTCATTACACTGAGGCTATGTGATTCGAACCTATGGCCATCTTTCTTTGAATTTCAAGATTATCAAAGACGATTTCATTCCATGTTCGGGTTTGATTTTCTCCGTCCTGGTTCACCCATACAGAGCTGGAAATCCGGTTTACTCTACAACGACCGGGATGCTTGCACCTTCTATGGACAAGCCAAAGGAGGACCAACCGGAAAGGAAAAAAGACGAAAGCCCCGGAAAGAAGGACAAGAGGTCGATCCGTCCGGGTTCCATCTAAATCAACCAAATCAATGTTTCCTGGGACTTTGTGGAGCAAGTTCAACCATAAGGCACTGCATCAAGCAACTCTAGGTTGTATAGCCTTGTGGTGTAAGGCTGTGTAAATAACTGGACCTTACCACCGGGCTCAAAGGATCTCATTCTCCGTTATCGGATTGGCTCGTGCTGGAAATGGGTTCCTCCCTCTCATTTCCTTCCAGGTTCGCTTTGAACTTGGGGTGGATTAACCCACAATCGGCCATGGGGTCACGAGGATCTGATCCTCAAACAGGGCAATGATAGACAGGCATCGCTAATCTCTTCCTAGCCCTAGTATTCTGAAATCCTTTTTTCTAGGATCTCGTATGACCAATCCACGATTCCCAGCTTAAAGGAATGGCCTAGATCATCAGTACCTGGAAACCCTTCTATGGGCAATCCCTAGTGATTGGTGCCCCACCCATCATTCCCTATACCCTTATGGGTGGGTTGTAGAACAGAGAAAGCAGACCGGCATCTGTTATTCCTGGTTCCAAAAATGCAGGATACGAAGTACAGTCTATGACGAAAATCTGAAGAGAGATGTTGCATAAAACCGTAGAATGCTACGTAGATGACCTAGCCGTCAAAAGCCATAAAAGAGTCGACCACTTGGAATCTTCGATTGCCTTTAGGTAACACAACTTGAAGATGAACCCTATAAAGTAAAGTGCTTCTTTTCTTCGGAGTCTCGTCAGGGGTTCCATCCGAACTAGGAGAATCAGGACAAGCAATACAGGCGGGAAAAAGATAGCAAGGGAAAGGCCTTACAACACAAAGTCTTGCTCATTCTCGATTATACTGCCTAGACGGACTCAATAGATGAAAGGTGGAGGTGATTGCATTCTCATACTTCTTGGAAGCCTTTCCTACGCCTTGGTTCACCACTGCGCACTCTCCATATTCTATTAGGCATGAGAGATGCGGGTTAAGGCAAGGGCTGCTTCTTTGGTTGATTGCTCATCAAACCCTAGCTTGCCCATGAAACTCTTTCAGTTGGGAGTCTTCATGAGTGAGTTGGCTATGGAGTTGATAATGACATTCTCTACAGCAAGCACAGTAAGGAAGCCTAATGGTCTCATTTCACAGACCATGCTTGGAACGCTTCTTCCTTAGTTAGTGCTTTAGAGAAAGCAGATGCTAACACAACCGAATAAGGAGAGGGCGGAAGAACTCAGAAAAGCTAGCTTGCCCCTAGATCGACATAAAAGGGAGTTTATTACGGATACCAACCCTTTTTTTGATACTAATCCTCCCTAGTAGGGCTTGTAAAAGCATCTGGGAAGGGAAAAGACTGAAGGATTATGAAATTCCCTCACACTCGCGGCACTATGAAAGGCATCTAGGAAGAGCAGATACCTTATTCAAACCTATAGGTATAGGAAGAGAACTTGTTTAGAATGAGTCTCAGGCTGACGAATGAGGCGCGTGCAAGCTTTTCTTTTCTTTTACATATATAGAGTAGAGTAGGTGGGACTCATTCCACTCCAGCTTTCTACACTCAACAGAAGCCGCTCTAATCTAAGTTGAGGATGGGCTTCAACCCTTATACAAAGACTAAAAGGGCATAGCTCTCGTCGATTCTCATTCATTCACTATGCTCTTGGGCAATCCAGGCATTTGGATTGAATCTGTAAAGCCTGATTCCAGCGTTAGAATCCGTAATGGCAGGAGGAAGGTTTCTAGCACTATGAAACGACTCTCCTTTCTTTCCTTTTGGTGTGAATGCGGGAAAGCAAGGCAATACAGCTATCGATCAATAAGCTGCTTTTAGAATCATGTTTAGTTCTCCTCATGTACCAAGTCCGTGCGACTGCGGAGAGCCGGTTGCAAAAGATCTCTTGTCTCCGAAGGAAACCTTTGACTCTTCTATCTAAGACTAGTAGGGTAAAAGCTTTCTCTTTCTTTATAGCATAACAGCCTAATACCCCCTTTCCTTTACTAAATACTAAAGAAAGGCCCTTCAAGCGGTACGGTAAGTTTCATTCCCGAGCCATTTTCTTATGAGAAAGGCAAAGCTCGAGTGCCGGATATTTTAGGTGACGAAAAAAGCTAGTTCTACTCTGATCTGACTCTTGATCTAGCTACCGAGAAAAAGGAAAGTCTATGATGCCCGCTCCTTTCGTCTCGTCTTCTGGTGCAAATAGCATTTGGGAGAGAGTGTTGGCCTTATGGCGAAGTATGTGCGGGGGGACTCAACGTACAGCAATAGCTCTCCTGAAGATGGAGACAGAGGGTATATGGGATGGAGTAGAGCATGCCAGGTGAAGAAGGTGCTAACATACTATAACAATAGGCCTTCTTTGAAGTCGTTAATTACTGAATATCAAATGTCACTTTGTCTTTCGAACTCTTCAAACTCACTTTCTTTCCATTCCTTGGAGTTACGGAGCTCTTCCCACTCTCTCCTTTCCTCTGCTTCCACTGCATCAAAAAGATCATCTTGGGAAACAGCGTAATTTCTCTTTTCCACCACTTGACCAACAGGATTTGCTGCAGTCGAGCTTGATGCTCCCGAAGACCCCGAAGGGGCCATCATCATCTTACCATCTTCCATCTCCGAAGTGAGGATGAACCTCACAACACAAGAAAACCAATGGCCAAAGCCACACCGCCGGAGCATCCACTATATATCAAAAAGGAAGAGAGGGCGCGGCCCCCCAGAGAGACGAGTGCGGCTTTCCAATATGATGAGATGGAAGTCCGACTGATACCAAAAAAGCTATGTGCGATATGAGACCTATTCTTTGGCTTGATAAGGTGATGGATCGCGAAATTGACGATGCTATTATGCTGACCCATTCTGCTAATACGAGAAAGCGAGGCAATGTTTTTCCAACCGGAAGACCAGTCCCTGGCTTTGGAAAACTAATGGACAGCATTCTCCTTACCACAATCAAAAAGCACTACGGCAATGGCGCTAAACCTGCACTCTCATTCATCTCCTGTGAACGAAGAGGCTCTTTTCGCTCTCTACAATCGGGTTTCAACCCGGCTACGAACCGGCTTATAGAAGGATTCCTTTACGTACTGAATTTCTTACTTAACAAAGAAGCAGACTCTTAGGAAGAAGACATTACATAAGGTATAAGGGAAAGAGATAGGATTGAAACTGGAAGACCGAGAGACTAGATCGAAAGCTTAAGCGCTACGGGGATGCGCATCCAAAAGGAGAAAGATTACCTCGCTTAGAAAGACATAGCACAATTGATTAAAGAGCTGTACAATCTAATTAGATATCGGTAATACGATTCAAAAAAGAAGGAGAATTCAATTACTAGAGGACTGAGTCACAAGGCACATTCCCCCGCTTTCACTTACATTAGTCCGAGTCGAGGAAAAGAAAATCGAATCACCACATCCTCATACAAGAACTTCGCCACCTCTCTGGCCATGCCTAACCGCCCTTGCTTCGACCCATTAGTCTCAGCTGTATTCGGTAGCGGGGAGTGAATGAACGAAAGAGCGCACCTTATGAAAGTGGAGGGATTCCCTTTCTCTAAGAAAAGATAGAAATGAGAGATATCCTTTGTTTGCCTGTGGGATAGGGCTTCCTTATTTTCTTTTCTGATGACTGCATTGTTCTAAGGTTTGTTTATGAGTTGGTTGGTTTGGCTCTCTGTTCTGTGGTGTGAGAGTCTATTTGAACTGGTTGTTCAATGTTCTTCGTTCAGTTTGCTGTCTTGAATCTTCTTTTCCGTCTCGCTTTCTCTCTCTCAGAGGTGGCACCTCCCCACTATATTCTTTTAGGACTGGTGCAGCCTTCGATGAGCGCTATACTTTTTTAGTTATAGGATAGAGGTCAAGTAGTAGCATTGGTTCACGCCCACTGCCAATCAATCTATCAATCGGAATAAAGGAAGGCCTGATCAAAGGCACTGCTTCGTCTACCTTGTCTTCTTGAAACTTAGCCACCTCCATTTGAAGCAACTTCGGTAAGCATTCAACATGCGATAGGGGAAAGGATAGGCCTATGAATTCACTTTCTCAGTTGGGACCTTTGCTATTTTCGCTATTCTGAACGACGTATGGGATTCCCCATGCACGCACCATGCTCAATCTTCACTTTGAACTTTGTCTTGTTGGTGTGATGAAGTCTATCAGCTTAGGTGCCTTTAGCGAAGACCAAGGAGAATTTGAGAAGAATAGGCATATGCAAGTACAAGAACAGGGACAGGGCTACCAGAGGGCTCATTTCCATACATCTGAGATAAGAAAGAGAAGATACCCTCAAAAAGAGGAGAATCCTTGCACTTCTTACCTTACAAGAAGTGCAAGGAAGGGAATGCGCCTATATAAAGTGTTGTGAAGACTGGTTACCACTAGATGATCCATTACTCCTCAGAACAACTAGCTCACTCACGGAACACATACGTCATTCACGATGATGTAAATGCGCTTCTCTTTGTTAGAATCAGCTCCTAGTTCTTTAGTAGCAGTCGGCTAAGGTTCAATGCTTTTTCTTCTGTCTTATCTTTCGTAGATCGTAAATCGACTTTCTGTTCTTTCAAGGCTAGTTCCATTCTCTTTTAGTGTGATTGGTCTAATCAAAGCAGTTTTCTTACACCTCTCCTTTAGCCTTTCGCTTTCTGCTTGGCTTGCTCTTTGAAGCAAAAGGACGAAGAAGAGCAGCACCCTAATTCCTATGTTAGGGCCTTCGTTCCCTGGTCATATCTCTTTCTTTTTGTGAAATAAGAACGTATAACCATCTACTCCCAACGCACATACCCTAGTCTGGTGACTTGTAAAGTCAGTTCCCCTACCTCGGACTATCTCAGGAAAGAGTTGGGAATTCAAATACCTACATCCGATCTAATGGCACCTTTCGCCCTTAGGTTTCCCCCCTCGGTGATTCTCTTTCCCTTCGCTCTGCCTACTGGGACTAGCCTTTTGAAGACTGAATTGTCATCTTTCCTTAAGTTAGAAAGTGAAGAAAATCGCCTTATTCCTTGTAAGGCTCCCTTCTTTTGGTATTGGGTCAATCAGTCCCGCCATTCCTCAACAACAGGAGCTTTTGATCGGCATCCTACTAAGAGATAACGTCTTTTCATTATCTACTGCCGATAAATCCATGGCATCTGTCTTGTACGTTGGGTACGCTAATGCTTCTACTTCTGCTTATGCCACTGAGGAAGTCGTTCTTCTTATGGCAACAGACTTGGATCAAGAAGACAGGGGATGCCCATACGCTGCAAGTAGTACCATTCAATCAGTCAATTAGTTTCTTTTCTCATCTTTCTTGCTTGTTGGTTGAAGAAAGCTTGCCCCGCTCTAGCTACCTACTGGGTTCTAACTGCAAAGCTTACTGGTTTTCTTTTTCAATAGGGATCGGGAATGCCAATTGAAAAGAGTCTTTCCCACAACCAACACTAGAGGATAGGGGTCGGGCCTAGATAAGAATGTTTGTTTCTTCAAAGCTTGAAGGCTTTCTATCTCCTTCCTTACGAATGACTTTCTGGATTAGACGGCTTCAGCTGGTGTTCTCTCTTGGGGAGCTAGTGGGTACTTAAGCGACTGCTTGTCTTAGTGTCTGGAGTTCCTTTCTCTCGGTGTAGTGGCCAGAAACTTTTTGTTATGGGGACCCTGGTTCTCAATCAAAAGAAAGAGCCCTAACCTTGAGTCTTTTTGCGAGGGAAGATTTGAAAGACAAGATGTTTTGAGTGGTGTTGGAGGGGCTTGTTTTCTGGCAAATATTTTGATTAGTTGCGGCTAGTTGACTTTTCCTTCCTTTCGTACGTAAGGGAAGCCCGGGGCGAAGAATGGAGAGTTTATTCAAAATCCGCACTCAATTCACTACGTTTGCTGCCTATGATCCACAAGGAGCTTTTCTTAGCTGACAGCCGGCAAAAGCTAGCAACAATACTCAAACTTCAGGCTTTGGCCGCTTAAGGTGTTGGAGGTTCCTAAGCCTCAATCAAAGAAAAGATGAAATAGCTTACTCAATCATAAGGTGAGATAGGCACATTAAGAATTTAGTTACTTTAAAGCTATCGTGGCCTCGTCGCTTAAGATTCTAGATAAACAGAATCCGTTAGTTCGGGGGAAAGAGATTCTGTTGGTTAGGCGTCTGCGTCTCTATCTTCGGATCTTTCTTCATACGTTGGAACTACAGCCTCTGCCCTCCAGCACAAATTCTTAAGCTTGATCGGTGTCATAACCTGGGACCTTGCAAACACCCACTCCTCGCCCGTCGCGCGTGGTCGTCGCGTGAAGGTCTTTGTTTTTATGTGCTGCTATTTCTTTCTCGCTTGCTTATCTCTTTGCCTTTCGATTTCGATCTTTCTATCAGTAAGAGTAAGCCTGCTTCGCTTCTCTAATCGCTAAGCCCTATACAGTTGGAGCGGTGCACTTCCTTGATCTTATCTTCTGTGTGAAAACCATATTGCTCGGTTTCTGGACAAAAGGGCTTTCGTCTCCGGCTAACGATTCAAAAGCAGCGAGCACGCATTCGTTCATCTTGAGTTCAGTGTGGTATACTCAAAGCGAGCACGAGTCTAGTTATCTTGATTAAAAGCGGGGATATGGGACTATTGATGACGGGATTCGAGATGTTGGCTTAGACGTCTCACAATGAGGTTGTAACCCAGTCTCTTACCCAAGCACTTGAGAATCAGTGATTTCCTGCAAGGCTGCCTCTGTTTCCGTGGATAAAGAAAGAATAGAATAGCCCTGGTCTCATTCCCTATCAAGCGCCCTTCTCTATCTCCTGCTGATGCTAAGGTTAGCAGCTCTGCCCTTTCCTGGAATCACTCTCTATGGGCTAGTAAGAAGGCGTGTTCAAGCAATACTATTTGACAGAAAAAAGAGTTGATTGAAAGGAGTTTACTCTCAGTTGTTAAAAGAGTTATTAAGAAGAAGAATAGTTACGGGTAAAATAGTTACAGGTGTTCAACGAGAAGAGTTAAGAACATTGTTATCCCGGGAATAGAGTTGAGTTAAGAAGAGTTGAAGAGTTACTTGTTATCTCGGTAACGGAGTTGAGTTCATATTCCTTTACAGATGGAACTGGTATTCTTCTTTCTTCCCGGTAATAGAGTTGTTAATCCGCTGTGTAACAACATGGAAGAAGTCATGTTCCCGGTATTTTCAATTGATTTATCGGTAAAGGAGTGTATATTCCTGGTACAGCTATTTCTATATTTCCCGGTAATGGAAGAGTTACTTGTTCTATCGGTGCCAGACATCAATGGCACGCACATACTCTCTTACAGTGAAAAGAGAAGAGTTAAGAACATTACTTGTTAGCTCGGTCAAATCAATGTCTAATACTATTTGACTCTGTTTAACGGATATTCTTCTTTACAGGTACAATCAATACAATAGTGAGAGGTAATAGCAGAGTGACTTGTTCTCTCGCTCGGGAAAAGCACAGATATTGTTCTCTCGGTAATCTAGTTGTTTTAATATTCCTTTACAGATAGAACAGATAGAACTCCACATAGAACAAGTCTAATCACCGGGAAAATCTATTGAGTTAGTTTACGTAGAACTAATAGTTACAGGTAAAAGAGAAGAAAGGAGTTTCTCATCAGAGTTAGTAAACATAGAACTAATAGTTAGACAACATAAGGATAAAGAAGAGTTACAGGTGTAATATCTGTATTTTCTCTTTCTTTAAGAGTTAGTTTACAGTCTTTCATTTATTCTATTTCCCGGTAACAGCAATTGTGAAAAGAGTTGTATCATCAGTTTCAGAGTTGATGTGTAACGTCATAGAACATTTCTTCTTCTTGCTCTATCCTCCTTTCTATTTCTAAGAGTTAGTTTCGAGTTCAGAGTTAGTGTTAGTTTACAGTCAGTCAGCTTTCCCGGTGTAGAGTGACTTGTTATAACTGTAACATCAATGGGACATAGAACATTACAACATAGAACATCTATGCTCTATCCTCGGTATTTTCTATTCTTTTACAGTGAAAAGAGTTTCTCATCAGTTGTTAATAATAGATTACCGAGAGATATAGGTAAAAGAAATTTCCATCCGAGATTTCATAGTTGATCTATTCTTAGTCGGGGTAAAGTCCATCTTGTTGCTATAGAAATGAACAAGAACAAATAAGTTTTCGCTAATGTAATAAAGATACTAATTGTCATTCCAAAGACTTCATACGCTTTATTTATTTCAAAAAATTCATAACCGAATATGTATGGAATAGAGATATCCCAACCACCCAAGTAAAGAACAGTTACAAATAACGAAGAAACTAATAGATTTAGATAGGAAGCAACATAAAATAAACCAAATTTGATACCCGAATACTCGGTTTGATAACCCGCTACTAATTCTTCTTCTGCTTCTGGTAAATCAAAAGGTAATCTCTCGCATTCTGCTAAGGAAGAAATTAGAAAAATAACAAACCCTATAGGTTGACGCCACAAATTCCACCCCCAAAAACCATATTTTGATTGAGCCTCAACTATATCAACGGTACTCGAACTGTTAGATAATCATAGTCGGTAATAACATCACTGTTCTCATCGCTATTACAGAACCGTACATGAGATTTTCACCTCATACGGCTCCTTGAGGGCTTTAAATAAATCTAAGGAGCGTATCGGGATTATTTATCTTGATATGTCTTTTTTGTAGAATACTATAGGATAAAAATCTATCGTGTGTCCCCAAATTAACCCAATAGAATTCTGTCTGTTCTAATAATAAAGAAAAAGGTTACTTCTGAATTGATCTCATCCTTTAAAAAAAAGATCTCTTTTTTTGTTGTAATTGGATTCTTTCCATTTTTTTTTTCGTTCCTATTCTTCTTTCTGAGAAAAAGGGGACTTACTAAATAAGGGATTATTTCGTTTCCGATAGTCATTTATTTAATGGGTGGATAGGCGTATACTCTGGATCGGAATCGTGGGGAGTACTGCCTGATCATTTCTACAAACTTAAAGCCCCAATTCGTATTCTTTTTATATTATGCATTTTGAAAAAATGTCCTTCTCTCTCTTTTTGGATAATTTTGCAAATCTCCATTACTAATCCTTTGTATATCTTGGTGTTTCTAACCATCCACTCATTTTTGCTCAATCGGCTGTGTTATGGTAATACACATATGGTAGTACATACAAATAATAGTGAAAACTCAATCCGGTTGATCTTTTGAGTCCGCTTCAAGACAGGATAACTAGTGACCCAATCTTGGGATAAAGGCTCTCTTGCGCCTATATTTATTTCTGCTTAACTCTTATACATAGAAAATGAGACTCAATATTTTGACTGCTAATTTTTATTTATAGCAGTTTTCTTTCACTCATATAACTATCTGATTTAGTTCATTAATCCGAATAATTAATATAAAAATGAAGATATCTATTCAATTCATTTCACCCCTTTTCTCGAAAAAAAAAGTGGGAGAAGTTTATGTCCCAACGAATCACACGTAGAGATATTGATAATACACATAGAGTTCATGGTATTTCATAACGAATTGATTGAGCAGCAGCTCGTAGACCACCTAAAAAGGAATATTGATTATTGGATCCATATCCTGACATAAGAAGTCCGATGGGAGCAACACTTGAAATGGCAATCCATAAAAAAACACCGATATGGAGATCGGCTAAAACAAGGCGATAACCAAAAGGAATTACTGAATAGCTTAGTAAAATGGATATGACTGCTATGGATGGTCCGATACTGAATAAACGAGTATCACCTCTAGATGGAAACAGATTTTCTTTAAAAAGTAGTTTTGTACCATCTGCTAAAGCTTGAAGAACTCCCAAAGGACCAGCATATTCAGGTCCAATCCGTTGTTGTATCCCTGCGGATATTTCTCTTTCTAACCATACAATTACTAGTACACCTATTGTGATTCCCAATACAGTAGTCAAAATAGGGACAAGTACCCATAGAATTCCATAGACTTCTTTTAAGAATTCCAATCTCGAAAAAGAATTGATATCTTGGACTTGTGATGTATCAATTATCATTTTAACGATCAACTTCTCCCATAATGATATCTATGCTACCTAGTATTGTCATAATATCAGCCAATTTCATTCTTTTAACTAACTGAGGAAGAATTTGCAAATT